TGACATTATATATAATAACATATTTTATAATAACATATTTTATAATAACATATTTAATAAACAAAGCAAATCCTATTTGAATTGATTTTTCATGTGACCATAATAGGCTTTTCACGATAAGAACTAAACTAAACAAACCATGGATAAATCCAAGCGACCCTTTCTTAAATCCAAGCAATCTTTTCGTAGGCGTTTACCCCCGATCCAATCGGGGGATCAAATTGATTATAGAAACATGAGTTTAATTAGTCGATTTATTAGTGAACAAGGAAAAATACTATCTAGACGAGTGAATAGATTGACCTTGAAACAACAACGATTAATTACTATTGCTATAAAACAAGCTCGTATTTTATCTTTGTTACCTTTTCTTAATAATGAGAAACAATTTGAAAAAAGTGAGTCGACCACTAGAACTGCCGGTCTTAGAACTAGAATAAAATAAGCTTATTATTTCTTCAATTGAATTCAAATTCCAATCGAAACTCAAACGCATTTTGTTCAAAAACCCGAAAATTCAGATTTTTGGTATCGTGTCATAAGAATAAGAAAAAACTTGGGTAAAGCGAAGAACTATTTTTTTATTGAACGTGGTTATTTATTATTTATGTTGACTCCTTTCTCATATCATAATAATTTTTTCTCATAGTCATTTTTACTCTATACTCCCGGAGTTCATTCTCCGGGGAATTTTATTCTAGTGGATTTCTTAGAATCAACTTATTTTATGATCTCGTTGGAAATCATATAAAGATTTTTTTTATTTAATATAGCTATTTGCGCAAGTATTTTTCGATTAAGAAGCACGCGGCTCTTGTACAAATCATGTATTAATTTACTATAACTATAGGATACCCCCCTTTCGCGAATTACTGCGTTTATACGAGTGATCCACAAACGACGAAAGGTTATCTTTTGTTTATCTCTATCCCGATGAGCCGAAACCAAAGATCTTATTTTCTGTTGAGTAATAGTTCGAGTAAGTCTTGAATGAGCCCCTCGAAAGCTTGAGGCAAATAAACGAATTTTTGTTCGACGTCTCCGAGCTATATATCCCCGTCTAATTCTGGTCATTGAATAAATGAAACTTTGACGAATAGAATAACTAATGGATTTACTTTCTTTAATTTTTTCTATTCCCCTTTCTCAGTCTATTAATAACAAAACGGATTTTTCCAATGTATAAAATAAAAATTCCAACGGCTTTAGCTATTATAACCTTCCCGACCACAACTTTTTATCTCGAAAAATAAATTGTATTCGACTAGGTATCAAAAACATAGTAAATAAAAAACTAGTAAATGGATAAAAAAAGTAGTGGGTTTCATCGTTTCTATGATTAATTCGTAAACGGTGAGGTCTTCTCTATACACCGGAGCCTATATAATTTATTAAATTAACGTAAACTTATGAGTAACTTGTACAGTTCATATTCTTTGGCTCGACCCATAAATTAGCCAGTCATTGGTCTTTCACAAGTAGATCCACCTATACAGTAACGGTATTTAATTATGAAAGTGAGCTGGGTAGCTGACCCTCTTAGTCCGTTCTTGCAAGAATAGAAGTTTAATCTTTCGTTTTTAAAATAAGATTGTCCCCGCTTAATGGATAACCATTTAATACCAATGGGGCATTTTTTTGTTCATCTTAAATTGAGGTAATTGGATTTACACCAATGGAAACCATAAATTTCATACACAATAGAAGGATAGATTTTCTTATTTTTATAAAGTTAATGGAATAGAGTTTGTCCATTTTATCCTATTAATCGGTACTGATCATTGATACTGGAAATTTGTTTTCTTGTGCTCCAGCCTATGATCTGAACGAGTCGCACATACACCCGAGTACATGTTCCTCGACGCTGAGGGCATCCCCGAAGAGCGGGGGATTTCGTAACATTTCTGATTGGCTGTCTTGTATTTCTAATAAGTTGTTTAATCGTTGGCATGTTGAATGATATACATAATGAGCTGGTTTAGATCGATCCTAACCGGATGATTATAAATTATTAATATAATAAAATATTTAACTCGGTAAGAAGATAAAATAATAAATCACCGATTTGCGCTAAATCCATCCTATTTTCTATTTTCATTCAACTGCTACAAGATCAATAATTCCATAAGCTTGTGCTTCTGTTGCTGACATAAAAACATCTCTTTCCATGTCTTCGGATACAACCCATAGGGGTTTTCCTGTTCTTTGTACATAAACCTTTGTGATGGTTTCACGCAGTTTTAGCAGCTCCTCCGCTTCCAAGATAGCCTCTCCCGTTTGTGCTTCATAAAAAGCACTAGCGGGTTGATGAATCATTACCCTGATGATATAACATAATAAAGTTTCTTCTATCTAGATGATGGAGTGAAGAGAAAATAAATAAAGATAAAAAAAATAGAATAACCGTACGGGCATTTTTTATGTATTGCATACGGCTGTACAATAAAATGGATCTTTACCTTCCATCACAGAAAGAGATAACTAGGATCTAAAAGACTCATATTGGTAAATGATCAAATTACCACCCTTCTTTTTGGAGGAGTTAAAAAATACTATGATGGTTCTGTTGCTTTATATATTTCTTATTGATTTTTTGGTATTTATTTGTCTGTTAGTCAGCAATCCCAAAGTTTCTTTTTGATCCGATCAAATAAAAAAATATTTTTTATTTATACAATAAATATTATTAAGAGGTCTAGGTTATGAAAAAGTTTGTGACGCTGAACAGTATTCCCCATGGATAAGATAAAATCAGAAATACCCTTTATTTCATACTACTCTCTCGATATATAATATAATTTTTTGTTTTGAAAAATAATCAAAATTTTCTCATATCGAATTCTAAATGCCATGCTATTTTTACTTAAATATTCCTATTTGATATGGCGAAGGCATAGTCTTTTGTTTCTCTCAAAAAACCGCATTGGCGCCAAGCGTGAGGGAATGCTAGACGTTTGGTAATTTCTCCTCCAACCAGGATAAAAGATCCCATTGAGGCAGCTAAGCCCATGCATATTGTATGTACATCTGGTCGCACAAATTGCATAGTATCAAAAATAGCTACTCCAGGTATTAACCATCCACCAGGAGAGTTTATAAACAAATAAAGATCTTTGGTATCATCTTCAATACTTAGATATACCATAAGACCAATAAGCTGATTTGAGATCTCGCTATCAACTGCTTGGCCTAAAAAAAGTAATCTTTCTCGATAAAGTCGGTTGATTAGGGTAAAGTTGTATCCCTTAGAAACCGTACATGCACTTTTTTATGCATACGGTTCAAAAAAATTGTTGAAAAAATCAATGTGTAGATTCCAGCTCTCTTTCGTTTTGTCATATCATACATAGCATAGTCATAGTAGGCTCTTTCTAATTTTAAACGAAAAGGCTTTTTCTTCGATTTTTCAATAAAGAAAGATTTTTTTTGACTCCTTTTCTTATGTTAGAATATAAAAAAAGAATTTCAAACTTATCGAATTAACTTATCATTGATGTATTTTTTCATTGAGATCCAAATCGCGATGGAATTTTCTTGTTCCTGAATGGGTTTCTTAAATCTTTTTAGGTTTATGTTCTACTCCGGATCAAAGATCCGCCCTATTTTGATTTGTATATATAGGACAAAGGCTTCCCTTACCACTTCTTTAATTGTTATGATTTCTTAATTAATTATTAATTTCATGCCTTCTACCAAATCAAATATTTGATGGGATTCAATTCATCCATATTACTCGATTGATTAACGATTTGAGATAAATTTTCTTTATAAATAGGAATCAAATCATTTATGATACAAGTCGTAATCATATATAATGAGTAATTGGATTGTTTGTTAAACGGAGCCTGAAATACTAAAATACTAAATTTTATTAGTCCAACGAAGATAACCATAAATTATTAAAATTGATAATAATATGAATTGCCTCCAAAAAAAGGGTGGATTGAGTGGCATTGCACTTCACTCTCCTAATTTTTTCTTCACGCTCCCAATTTTTTATGATTCAATTTATATTATATTTCTTTTGGGCAAAATGGAGGATATCTCGATCGAGGGAGAAAACGGGTAAATCCCATATGACCCAATATATCTGACAAGTCGCACTATACGTCAATCCAAGATGCATCCTCCTCTCCAGGACTCCGAAAAGGTACTTTTGGAACACCAATAGGCATTAAATAAAATAAAAAAGAACTAAATACTATATTTCACTTTGATGCGGAAACGTAAGAATGGATTTATTGTCTTTCTACTAATATTAGCCCTTATGCTAGTTTATCCATAGATTAGAAAACTTCATACATAATATAATAAAACGAAGACAGAATTAATAAAGAAAAATTCTTTAAAATAGGTCTTTCTAATGATGAAGTAGTATGCGCATATTCCCTCATAAGGAGTAGTTTCAACCCCCATTGCGTATTGGTACTTATTGAGTATAGAATAAATCTGCTTCGCCTTGTTCCTACGAACATAATTGTTCTATATATTATCAAAAAAATAGAACACTCCCCCCCTTATTCTACTTATTCTAAGAGAATCCACTGAACAAAGGAAAGGGGATCTATAGCATAGTCTATAGTAGAGTCTTTTTCAATGCAATAAAGTTACGTAGTGTCTACTTTTGTTTGATAAAGGGGTATTTCCATGGGTTTACCTTGGTATCGTGTTCATACTGTTGTGTTGAATGATCCCGGTCGGTTGCTTGCTGTCCATATAATGCATACAGCTCTGGTTTCTGGTTGGGCCGGTTCAATGGCTCTGTATGAATTAGCAGTTTTTGATCCCTCTGACCCTGTTCTTGATCCAATGTGGAGACAGGGTATGTTTGTTATTCCTTTCATGACTCGTTTAGGAATAACCAATTCATGGGGCGGTTGGAGTATCACAGGAGGGACTGGCACAAATCCGGGTATTTGGAGTTACGAAGGTGTAGCCGGGGCACATATTGTATTTTCTGGCTTGTGCTTCTTGGCAGCTATCTGGCATTGGGTGTATTG